CATTTTAAAACTTCGATAATCCCTTCCCGAACCAAACATGAATCTTTCGATTCATTTGGCTCTCACGCTCAGTAAATTCTTATAGCCCTTATTTATGAATGTAATGAGCCTATCCTCTTCATAGTCCAAAAAAATGAACAAAAAACTCATTTAATGCAAAACCAAAATACTTAGAGGACTCTTCTGACAAAATAAACAAAATATGTAATTGTCAGCAAAGTTGTTTTTTTTCTTCAGTTCAAATCCAAAAAACGCTTCTTACTTCTAAATAAGGCACAGGTCGCCGATTCAGCATTGGATAAAAGAAGGAAAATGCTCTTTTTTAGAAGAAACGGTTCAAATTATTTTATCAAGACGAGTGTTCTATATCGAGAAAATATTCACCATCTCTATATTAACATAGTGGTAGAAAGAGTACCGTGCTGTGTCTCGACTTCAAACGGTTTGTTTTAACCATCTTAACAGCCCCACATTATTGGTTGCTAGAGAATCTAAAGTGGATTTTCCAATTAATCACGAAATGCTGTGGTTCTTACATAGAATTTCTTAAGAAGTAATTCGCGGGGTCATGCACCCTTCTTTCCTAGTTATAACGGAAAAGGGTACAGCGGATTGGATCCAGCCTATTCTTGAAATAAACAACTCACACACACTCCCTTTCCAAAAAAAATCAATACACCAATCACTACACTTAGATTTATTGGATTTGTTGCTAAAATGTCGGTATTAAATCCGAAACTCCCGGCGAATGGCCAGTGGCCCAAAGAAACGAAAGAATCGGTTACATTTTTCATATAATCTCCCCTTATAGATAGACTAAAAAATCGATGAGGGCTTTTTTTCTATCACTTTGTCCCCTTTTGTATTTATTCTTTTTTTTGAGAAATCGAGTCAAAAAAATATTCGAGTTCTAGTTATAAAGTATGAACTATCCCCTCATTGTTGGAACACCTCATAAAAAGAGTTTCCTTTGGACTACGAACGGGAAGGATGAAAGCGAGTCGGTATACTAATTCCTCATCGGCAAATCAGCCCCTCCCGTAGGTTATTTTCTCAACGAATAAGGAATTGTCGGAGTGAAATCTTGATCTAATTTGAAAAAGCAAACGATAAGTCCAAGGCAATAAAATAGGAAAATATGTATTTTTCCTATTTCTAAGATTAAACAATTAAACAAAAGGATTCGCAAATAAAAGTGCTAGTGCTACAACCAATCCATAAATCGTTAAAGCTTCCATAAAAGCTAAACTAAGCAATAGAGTACCTCGTATTTTTCCCTCTGCCTCAGGCTGTCTTGCGATACCCTCTACAGCTTGGCCCGCAGCAGTCCCTTGACCAACTCCAGGTCCAATAGAAGCAAGCCCTACAGCCAATCCAGCAGCAATAACGGAAGCAGCAGAAATCAGTGGATTCATGATAAGTTCCTCGTACCAACAAAAAGAAATGGTTAATGATACAATCAACCAATGAATTAGGACTTCATTATTCCATCGATAGGATTCATCCAAGCTAAGAACTTCAAATTTAAGTAAGAATTTTTATTATTGAATCATCAGAACTACTTCGATATCTCTTTTTTCGTTTCTATCCACAGAGTTGTTGTGAATCCATAGAGCTTCAGTTCTTCCATTTCTTGGTTACGAACTGTTATTTCAACTCTTCCATCTTTTCTTGATTTCAGCTCTTTTTGAGCTAATTCACAGTCACAAGGTATGAAAAGGTATGAAAGGGCTTCTCACACACAGCAGCGGGGCAAATGAAATATATCTTTAGTTCATATAAATATATCTTTAGCTCATATATAACTAGTCAATATCTAATATCACATATACATGTCTTTCTTCCATAACGTAAACCATTAGATTCAATCGGATTGGAGAATCAATCCATTTTTGTAGGAATCCCGTTTTTTGTAAATTCTTTTCTCCCTTCTGTTTTGTTTATCATTATTCCAACATTACAACGAAATACAATATAAATAGCAAATGAAATTGATTAGTCCGAATTATTGCATAGAAAGATTATTATTTGATTAATCTAAGTTCATACAATTTATTATTTATAAATATAATATTTTCTTTTGGTCAATTGTTGAATAAAATCAACCATAAAGTAGAAGCCTTTCTCCCGTTTTTTATTTAATTATTTAATCACACGTCGTAAAATATATCTTATTCAAATTATGATTTGAATAAGAAGATTGGCTGACCAATATAATAAAAAGTGAATATTCGTCGGGGAAGGGTAGGATATTAAGTGGACTAAAATAGAATTTAAGGAAAAAGATCTTTTAGATCTCTTTCCTTTTGTTTACAACTCTCTAATATCATAATTTTTGATTTTTTGGGTTCCTATTGCTTTCATAGAGTCTTGTATATTTCTATTCCTAAAATTTAAAGAAATCATCTTGGGCCGCACATACATCGCTTTGTGCTAAGCGAAAAAAGACTATTTTAATGATGACCCTCCATCGATTCACCTATATAAGCTGCGGCTAAAG